TTCTCTTGTTTCTCTTGAAATTTCTTCACTGTTCATTTCTACACACGTCTTTTTTTGGGGGGCCTACAGCCATTATGTGGCATAGGGGTTACATCCCGTACAAAAGTTAATAGTATACCACTTCTACGAATAGCTCGTAATGCGGCGTCTCTTCCGAGACCGGGACCTTTTATCATGACTTCTGCTCGTTGCATACCTTGATCGACTACTGTACGAATAGCATTTGCTGCTGCAGTTTGAGCGGCAAAGGGTGTCCCTCTTCTCGTACCCTTGAATCCACAAGTACCGGCCGAGGACCAGGAAATCACCCGACCCCGTACATCTGTAACCGTGACAATGGTATTATTGAAACTTGCTTGAACATGAATAACCCCCTTTGGTATTCTACGTGCACTTTTACGTGAACCCATACGTACGTTTCTGCGCGAACCAGTTCTCGGTGTAGCCTTTGCCATATTGTATCATCTCATAAATATGAGTCAGAAATATATGGATATATCCATTTCATGTCAAAACAGATTCTTTATTTGTACATTGAGCCCTTTAGTGAGTCTGATTATCCTTGTCTTTGTTTATGTCTCGGGTTGGAACAAATTACTCTAATGCGCCCCCGTCTACGGATTAGTCGACATTTTTCACAAATTTTACGAACGGAAGCTCTTATTTTCATATTTGTCATTCCTTATCTTAATTCTGAATCTACTTCTTGGTAGAAAATAAGTTTCTTAAAATTTTTCATCTCGAATCGTATTGAATAAAAACCGCCTAATCTTTCGAATCCTTGTTTCGGAGTCGATAAATTATACGTCCTCTGGTTGAATCATAACGACTTACTTCAATTTTGACTTTATCTCCTGGCAGTATCCGTATAAAACTACGCCGGATCTTTCCTGAAACATAACCTAGAATCAGATCTTCATTATCTAACCGAACCCGGAACATGCCATTGGGAAGCGATTCAGTAATTAAACCTTCATGAATCCATTTTTGTTCTTTCATTCCAGGTAAAGCCCCCTTGAAGTATCAACTAATGGAGGAGAAACGATATTAGAAAACTCACCCCTTTCTTTGTTTTTTTTACAAATAGGAAGAGGTTTCGGATCCCATTTGGATATTAAAAGGATTACCATATATAACACAAAATTTCTCCGCCGATTCCTTCTAGTCGAGCCTCCCGGTCTGTCATTATACCGCGAGAAGTAGAAAGAATTACAATCCCCATCCCGCCTAAAATTCTAGGAATTCGTTGAGAGTTAGAATAGATTCGTAGACCGGGTCGACTGATTCGTTTTAAATTTAAAAAATTTCTATAGGGTCTTTTCCTATTCCTTCTATGTCGCAGGGTTAAAACCAAAAAAATTTTGTTTTTTTCTCGATGTTTTCTGACGTTTTCGATAAAACCTTCTCGGAAAAGTATTTTAACAACATTTTCGGTAATATTAGTGGATGCTATGCGAACAACTCCTTTTCTATCCATATCTGCATTTCGTATAGAGGTTATTATCTCAGCAATAGTGTCTCTACCCATGATGAACTAAAATTTTTGGTACCTCAAAATTGGATATAATTAACATGTTTTTCTTTGTTTTTTTTTATTGGTTTCTGAATATGAATTTTTCAAGGTATATGCATGAGACACAATCTACGAATTAATCTAGTTCTTAATTTATTTCCTTTCAAATACCCCAAAGAGATCAGGATCTCTTTTTAGTTTATAATACCTCGGGAGCTAATGAAACTATTTTAGTAAAATTTAATTGTCTCAGTTCGCGGGGGATTGCACCAAAAATTCGAGTTCCTTTTGGATTTCCTTCTTGATCAATCACAACTGCAGCATTGTCATCATATCGTATTATCATACCGCTATCGCGTTTAAGTTCTTTACAGGTACGAACAATTACAGCTCTGACTACTTCTGATTTTTCTAGGGGCATGTTTGGTACTGCTTCTTTGATCACAGCAACAATAACGTCACCAATATGAGCATATCGACGATTACTAGCTCCTATGATTCGAATACACATCAATTTTCGAGCCCCGCTGTTATCCGCTACATTTAAATGGGTCTGAGGTTGAATCATATGAATTTTTGAGTCTATTCTTCCAATGCAAAGGATGAAGAAAATAAAAGAAATATTGTTTGTCCAAAAAAAGAAACCTGCGTTTTTGTTTCATCCCCAAGACTCATTTCTGCCGGTTCTACATTTTTATCCTGAAATAATAAATTGAGTTCGTATAGGCATTTTGGATGCTGCTATTAAAATAGCCCTTCTAGCTATATTTTCGGTTACTCCGCCCATTTCATATAGTATTCGCCCCGGTTTAACAACAGCTACCCAATATTCAGGGGATCCTTTCCCCGAACCCATACGTGTTTCGGCAGGTCTTACTGTAACTGGTTTGTCTGGAAATATACGGACCCATATTTTTCCACCACGGCGTGCATTTCGTGTCATTGCTCGTCGACCTGCTTCGATTTGTCTAGATGTGATCCAAGCGG